AAGTAATATTTCCATTTATTCATCAGAAGAAACGTCCCTTTTAAAGCAAGAATTGATTTTCCTTGATACCTAACATAATGCATGAAAGGATCTTTGAACAACCATAAATTTGCTTGAAAAGCCCTGGGAAAGTGCTCTCTTTTTCCATAGAAATAAATTCGTTCAATAAGGGCTCCAGAAGATGTTGATCGTAAGTGAGAAGATTGGTTACGGAGAAAGAGGAAGCCGGATTCATATTCACATACATGAAAAGTATATAGGAAGAAGAATAATCTCTGATTTCTTTTTGATTTTGAAAAAGAAGAACTGGCTTTCTTTGAATTTGAAGTAATAAGACTATCCCAATTATGACACTGATGGAGAAAGAATCTTAATAAATGCAAAGAGGAAGCATCTTTTATCCAATAGCGAAGAGCCTGAACTAATATTTCCAGATGGGCTGGGTAAGGTATTAGTATATCTAATACATAATTTAAATGTGAAAAGTTGTCCTCTAAAAAAGAAAATATTGAATGAATTGATCGTAAATTTTCGGATTGAACTACCCCTTTCCTTTCTAGGGAAGATATTAATCGCAGAGACAATGGAATTTCCATAATGATTGAAGAAACCTCTGACATTATTTGCGAATAAAAATGATTGGTCTGCCCCAAAAAAGGAGTCTGTTTAGAGTCATTAACAGAAAGAATCAAATGATTCTGTTCATACATTCGAATGATTAAACGTTTCACAATAAGTAAGCTGGATTTATTGTCATAACCTGCATTTTCCAACAAAATTGATCTATTTAAACCATGATCATGAGCAAGTACATAAATATACTCCTGAAAGATAAGTGGATATAAGAAGTAGTGTTGTTGAGATCTATCTAGCCCTAAATAGCTTTGGAATTTATCCATTTGAAATTCTATTTAAATGAAAGGTAGAGGATTTTGGGGGTTATAAATGATACATAGTGCGATACAGTCAAAACAAGGTATTATAGTACAAACCGAATAGATACCTCGGATCCAGATAAACTTATCAACAGATTCTCTATCATCTCTTTTTCCATTTAATTTTAAGTTTTTATGTTTGTTTTCCTTATAGGATGACAAGATGATTAGAAATCCTTTACTTTTTTCAACCCAATCGCTCTTTTGATTTTGGAAATTGATTTATCAATATACTGTTTCTTATACACATACATCTCCATTATTCCATTATAGAATGGAGAGTGGTAATATTTAGGATTCATTAAAAAATCAATAATATTTTTTCCTGGGAGAAAGCCTTCCCGTATTGGGCACTAATTTTTTTTTAACGTCTAATTAGATCGGGTAATCATTCAAATTCAGAATGAAAGCTCGTTGCTTTTTCTTTCCCTATAATAAAAATGAATTTAATTGAAGCCGTGGGGCCCTATCCATTTATTAATTCGACCCAACTTAAAATTGACTTCGGTTTGCTCCCTTTCAATAATTTAAAGAAGGCTTTGTACCGAGCCGGAAAGAATAAAATATTCTCAGAACTCTTAATTGATACGACATGCTATTTTTTCCATTCATTCCCTTTCAGGATCAGTCGCGGTCTTCCAAACTTTACCGATAGTATGGACGAATCCCTCGCTTCATCTAAATGTGTAAAAGATCCTAGCCGCACTTAAAAGCCGAGTACTCTACCATTGAGTTAGCAACCCAAATATAAAAGGGTATGTAGATACAATCAGAATAAAACAAAATTATTAAATTAAAGCATTACTCTACGAAATAAAAAATCTAAAAAAAATTTCTACTCTATTAAATTTTTCTACTCTATTTGGAACATAAAAATGACTAAATCAGAATCAGATGAAAAAATAAAAAATTGCCCGACCAAAAAAATAAATAAATGTAAAAATGGTAGAACATCCCCTATTTCTATGTTATCCACTTTTTCAATCAAGAATCCGGGTATCAAAGCTAATCCAACGAACCCATCATTTGAATCAACAAGTAAAAATAAAAAAGAAAACCTATGGGACGGAAATAAATAGATCTGCTTATCACGATGAATTATATTTGTTCGATACAACGTTGTCAACATAAAGGTTAAGAAAAGAATACGATGAAAAAATACAAAAACTTAAATTGAATAATAGTAAAAAAAAGGACTTGTGTTGGATTGGCACTGCATATACCTATATTTATATACTAAATTTTGAGTTTTTAGATTAGATGGAGAATAATATAAAAAAATTGAATCCATATAGAATAAAGAACTTCTATTCCTTGTTTGTTACTTGGTATTAGAGTTCAAATGAAAACCACCCGATTACAGGTAATGCCATAATTTTCTATTTTTTGAGGATCAATCAAATATGGTTTCCTTAGAAAAAGATTCTATAGAAAAGGATTCTATAAAAGCAATGAGAAATAGATACGAATAGACCAAGAAAGGAAATAAAAAAACATAGTATAGAAAAGATATCCAAAATGATATAGAAATCACTATCCTACCCTTAGTTTTTATTTCCTTAATTTAATTTTGTTTGATTAGGGCAAAGTTACTTAAAAACCTCTGCCTTTTTTAAAATATCCTGAACAGTTCCTGTAGGCTGAGCGCCTTTTTCAAGGAAATAGAGAATAGCGGGAACGTTTAAATAAGTTTGATTCTTGATCGGATCATAAAAACCCACTTTCCGAAGATCTCTTCCTTCTCTTCGAGATCGAACATCAATTGCAACGATTCGATAGACGGCTCATCGGGATAGATGTAGATGAAAAAGAACCCCCCCCTAGAACCGTATAGGAAGTTTTCTCCTCGTACGGCTCGAGAAAAAATGATTCGAAGTTTTATCTATGGATAAAATTTGATTAGAATAAATAGGAAAGGAATCCGTAAAATAAATTAATAAATTCTATAATTTCAATTTCACTCATTTTTATTTAGCTTACTTCCTGAAGAAGAAAAAATCATTTGTACTCATAACTCAAGTTCAATAATATAATATCTCAAATATCTTAAAGAAAAATCTTTAATTTCATATATATATTTTTTTTTGTTTGAGTGGTCTTTAACCCACCCTTTTTGTCTCGTTTAAAATCTATTTTGATTCGTTATTCGGATCCGTGAGACAATTGAAGTGGTGTTTCCTTGTTCTGGGATCCTTTATCTTTGTTTTAAATCATTGGGTTTAGACATTACTTCGGTGCTTCTTAATCCTTTCAAAATGGTAGCAACATACCCCTTTTGCGATTTCTTTCTATCAAAGAATCATACCGACGGTTGATTCGTGCGCGATACACTGCGTATCGAAAAAGTTTTAGCCGTTCCAACAAATTTTTTGAATTGAAAAATTGCTCGAATCGGATCCTTTCGATTTCTATATCGAAGATATCGAAGATATACTTACGAAGTTGTTCCAATTTATGAATTGGCATTAACCCTAGATCGTTGCCCCTGAGAAATTAATCAATACTTTCTACTCGAGCTCCATCATGAACTATTTACATTACAACCCAATAAAAAAAAGAGGGGCTCTAGTAGAATAGAACAAATGACGTCGAGCCAAGAGCACCTTCATTCCTATATAAAATGGTGGATGTAAGAAAAAGAATCCACACCGGATCGTGTCCTTCAAGTCGCACGTTGCTTTCTACCGCATCGTTTTAAACGAAGTTTTACCATAACATTCCTCTAATTTGGAACCAGTACGGAATTGATTCAATTATGGAATCATGAATAGTCATTGGTTCAGTCGGTACAGAGACAAAGTAATTTATATTTTTTCTTATCTACATAGATAATAAAGATTTTTCTGAAGAAATATTAGCAAGACCCCAGCTTTTTTGTATGAATGGAACGTTTTTTTATAAATATCTATTTCAAAAAAATATCTAACAGAAATATCTAGAAATCTAAACTAAATAGATATAGAAATAACATAACTAACAGAAATCACACGAAAAAATAAATTCTATTTTACTCTGCCTCTTCAAGTGACTCAATAAGATAGACCGGCCCATTTCCAACTTCCCAAAGAGTCAACCCATAAGGAATCATTACAAATCTTGATACTTGAAAAAGTTTCCAACTTCTACATCATTATTTGAGTCAAGTTTTACAGTATTATTTGAGTCAAGTTTTACAGTAAAGACTCCCTTTTATTATCATAAGAAATAAGAAAGAAAAATCTCTGTTTCTTTTCGAATGGAATTGTCAATGATGTAAAGCAAATAAGCTAAATCAAACAATAAAAAAAAAATATCGAAAATATATATCATATCATTGTTAAATAAAATATTTTAGGGATGCCAATTCTTTTTCACAAAAAGGGAAACACTATTGTCACTGAAACAGGATAAGAATACATACCTATAGGTTAAGCGCTTCCTCTTTTATATGTATTTTCATTTCATATTTTTTTAATCTGATGAGGTTAAGTAATCTTTCTACAACTGTGATCTACGGCCCATCTTAGCTTTATCTGGGTCACAAAGGGGTTCAGTTACTTTTGCATATCATTTGAACTCGATTTAGTTCAGTTTGTGAAAAACTCAGATATGCTTCCGCAAAGAATCATTCAAAATAAAAAAAGAAGGAGGAATAATATAATATTCTATGCAATATTAGACCTTGAAACAGAACCTCCTTGAACAAAAAACAAATATTAGGATACAATGGATACGCTCTGGGACGGAAGGATTCGAACCTCCGAATAGCGGGACCAAAACCCGTTGCCTTACCGCTTGGCTACGCCCCATTTCTATTTTTATTGGACACTAATACTAATAAAGAATAATATTGGTATTAAGTCTTCGTCAATTCCAGTCCAACTATCTAGAGAAACTCTTTTTTCTTTATCTTTATAGAATCTATTATAGATTCATGCTAGGATTTTGGCATGTGTATATCTAGAACTCAACTGAATTTATTGATCATTACATATAATTCAATTAAGATATTGTATGAAAGTATGATTTCTTCTATTCTCCTTTGAGAATTGGAGGATTTTTGATTGAGCAGAAAAAAAAAGAAGGATTTTTTTGTTTACCTTACTTTCTTCATTTTTCCTTAACTCAATCAAAATGCAATTATTTCGACGAAAAAAGAGTCTGTTATGCTTAATATTTTTAGTTTGATCTGTCTTAATTCTGCCCTTTATCCGACTAGTCTTTTCTTCGCCAAATTGCCCGAAGCCTATGCTTTTTTGAATCCAATCGTAGATGTCATGCCAGTTATACCCCTGTTCTTTTTTCTTTTAGCCTTTGTTTGGCAAGCTGCTGTAAGTTTTCGATAAGAGCTTTAATACTATCCTAGAAAATTCATGATTTATTCGAGAAAAATTATAACAATTGATAAGATCAAATAAGTCTGACAGTATGAACCTTCGATTCAAACTCTCGGATAGTCGCGAGAAATACGACTCGCCCTATTTCCTTTCCCCATTTTAATCCTTTTTCGGGGAAATACCTTATGAGCTTAGGGTCCCTTAGAATATCTAATTGTGGGTATGAAAGTGATTTGTGGTAATTAAATTAAAGACTCTTATTACAAATTTCAACTTCATTTGATTTGAATTTCTGAACATTCTTTTCTATTTCTATAATTCATTTCTTGGTGTCAAAATAGGATATGTGATATAAAAGTGGAGGATCTATTATCTTTTCTCGTTTTTCTTTTTCAAAAAATGATCTTGGAGGTTGTGTAATGCTTACTCTCAAACTTTTCGTTTACACAGTAGTAATATTCTTTGTTTCTCTCTTCATTTTTGGATTCCTATCCAATGATCCAGGACGTAATCCTGGACGTGAAGAATAAAATAAAAATTTAGTTTTTCTTGTTTGATTTTACAATTTTATTAATATTTTATTTTAGCTATTCCACATATTTAATTTAATTAGGAAAAAAAAATAAAAAGGGGTTTGCAAAAATTGAAAGAAAAAAATAGAAAGTCATCAACGGAAACGGAAAGAGAGGGATTCGAACCCTCGGTACGAATAACTCGTACAACGGATTAGCAATCCGCCGCTTTCGTCCACTCAGCCATCTCTCCCAATTGAAAAAGATAATTACTATGTTACATTACACATCAAGTAAGGATTAAATAAAGTATTTCTTTTACATTCTTTATCGTTATTATAGAATTAGCAATTCCATTTAGATGCTCGAAAGATCCAAATAGAATAGAAAGATAAATAAAGAAGACCTTCTTGCTTTTATTTTGTTCGAAGTGCCTTTTGGGCCTGGCCCGGTCAATACCCAGCCGGGCCTTTTTTTGTTCCAATGAATTCCCGTTTTTTTGTTTATAGGCAACATACTCTAAATAGCCAATTTGGTATCTGTGTAAAAATTTCCCTTCTGGGGTTTACATATACTTATCATTTTTGTTATAATAGAATCCAGAAATTGAGAAGGATTTTTGATTCAAAAGAATCAATATCAATTAAGTATGTATCCATTTGTATTTTCTTATGTCATTAGGGAAATCAAATTTTAGATTCAAATCCAAGAATAAGTCACGAATTCTCAGTCAACGAATAGTTAATGGTTCCCTTTTGTCATAAATTTTGGCTTTTTTAAGCGAAAATAGACATTTGATTTTTCAATAGAAAGGTGAGTGGAAGTTTTTCGGCATTGTGGGAAGATACGATACAATCAATCGAGGGGGTAGATCAAATACATTACAATAAAGAAATTAAATACAATAAGAAAGGATAAAAACTTTTCTAATTTTTATACATAAATTTAGATTTAGAAAAAGGATTAAATAAAGGGATGCAAGATGCAAGTACAATAAACTAAAGTTTAGTAATCCAACCGAAAAAGAAAAAATTTTTCCTATTGTGTATCGTTTTGGCGGCATGGCCGAGTGGTAAGGCGGGGGACTGCAAATCCTTTTTCCCCAGTTCAAATCCGGGTGCCGCCTCATCAACAAATGAATCTAAATCTCTTATTCTGTTCTGCTGTCTTATTCTGTTCTGGGGATTTTGTAAAAGCTTGGAAATCCTTGAATCTAAAATTCAAAGAAAGATTATATTGGATGGATTTTTTTATAGTTTATAGAAAACAAAAGGTGCAAAAAAATTATTTTTTTTTTAGACCCGTCGTCAAGAGTATAATATACTATCTCCCAACTCCTTCAGAGAGACAATCGGGAAAGGGTACGAATTAGATCAAATAGGAAATAAAAGTATGTAATAGATAGCAATTTTTTTTACTTTGAAGGGCAAGAAAAAGGAATGGGTCTCTTTTTTTATTACTAGATAGAATAGATGTTCCATTCCATTAGTAACATTCCCTTATAGTGTCATTGTATATTTTACTTGTATTTAGTCTTTCCCGATTAGAAATCATATAGGAATTTTTGAAATGGATTTATTTGACTGGTTCATCAATAGTGTTCGGCCAGAATCCCTTTTTGACTCTGGACCATTCATTCTACTATTATTAGTGAGCAATAATGGAATAATTCTATCATAGAGATAAGGGATATAATTCACATGGATATAGTAAGTCTCGCTTGGGCTGCTTTAATGGTAGTCTTTACATTTTCCCTTTCACTCGTAGTATGGGGAAGAAGTGGACTTTAGAAGCACTCCTAATTTAGTTAACGGTATCAATTGTTTTATAGATCGTTCTGCAACGCATTTTTTATTTAAATTGAAATAATTTTCAATTTAAATAAAAAGATCCTCATTTCAAAATTCCCTTGGATTCTAGTGGAGAAATGTATTCTATAACAGTAAAACGATTTTTTCAGATTCATCGGAATAAATAGATGTATCAAAGAAATAGAATCGGGTCCTACGTCAATTCCATATATGGATTAATAACTACATAGATTGAAGATAGAAGCTAATATAGTATACCAACTTTATTAGAAAGTCAAGTACAATTTTATTTTATACATTACTATAACACTAATAGAGAGTATGATAAGAAAAAAATTTCTTTCTTACCATACTCTCGGATCTCATAGAATACCGCCGATTATAGCCCGTTGATTTCATTTAATGGAATACTTTTCTTTTGATTTCTTCAAATATGGATAAGAATTCAGAAGTCAAGTTTCATTCAAAGTAATTAATTGTTTTGACTGACTGTTTTTACGTAAATTATAAGTAGAAAGGCAGTAGGAACTAAAATGAACAGTGCAGTAGCAATAAATGCAAGAATATTTACTTCCATAATCTCATCGTTTTTTTATTTCACAATAACTCGGGATTTAATCCCATAGAGATGATAAATCTTTCACCTGTCAATTCAATGAATGCATTACCTATCGATGATCTTGAATCGGATCAATATCATATCATGAATAACAATATCTGAGCTATTAAATTAATTCGTCGTCGAGAATTGAATAGTATAACATACGAAGATCCTTTATCCATACCGAATCCAATCTTGGATTCCCAGACCGAGCAAAAATTCCTTTTTTATCCTTCTTTTCTGTTCTTTTTTTGTATGTAGTCAAACGAAGTATCATCTAACCACCCATCTGTTTCCATTAAAAACCCAAAAAGAGAGGAATTAGGTTCTAAATTTTAATGATCCAATTTTCTTTGGAAGACAAAGAAGTATGAGAAAGATGAGGCGCGGGATAAAAGATGGAATATTCTATCAACTTCACTATTTTAGTTATTTTAATTTTAGTTTAGGGTTTATTCTTTCTTTGACAGAATCCTGAAAAAAAAAAAAGAGAGGAAACCTCTTCGGGATTCAATTATGCTCTCTGTCCCCTCTTTCACAGAAAATGGAGAGGCGAATTGATGTACTTATTGGATCCGTCGGGACTGACGGGGCTCGAACCCGCAACGTCCGCCTTGACAGGGCGGTGCTCTAGCCTATTGAACTACAATCCCAGGGAAATAAGAAGAGATCTAGCAGAAAATTTGAATTCTTTTTTATTCTCTTGTATCAGGTAAGGTATTTCTTAAGAACAAGAGAGTTCTACCGTCTGATAGTAGATTGGCAAATTGTTGGGCCGAGCTGGATTTGAACCAGCGTAGACATATTGTCAACGAATTTACAGTCCGCCCCCATTAACCACTCGGGCATCGACCCAACGCCTAAATTTTTTAGACGTTCCATAATAAACTTCCTTTCGTCTACCAGGCAGACTTGACAAATACGGCTACGGATCATTTGATAGAAAATACCACTCCTATAGTCTTGAGTCTTGGTACACCCCCAGAGGGACTTGAACCCTCGTTTTCTCCGTGAAAGAGAGAGGTCGTAACCACTGGACCATAGGGGCCTACGGCCGCCTTCATAAATCAACTAGAAATAAAAGGTCCCGAGGGCCGGCCAAATCAAAAAGCACTAGAATATGGGTAATAAGACAAATACCATAGGTAATAAGAAAAATACCTTGAGGTAATATAAAAATAGAATAGGAAAAACATAATAGGTAATAAGGCCTAGTAGGGTTACCTTATTAACTTTAACTTAATATAACTCAGGCCGAGATACGTCTTTAGTAGATCCATAGTATATAAATCAAACGGAAAAACTCCTTAAGTATTCTGGGGGTTAGTTAATGGTAATCAAATCAAACTTTACCATTAAACTATATAACCTTGAAACTTTATTTCATTGGTCTTTCTCATCTTTATCTCTCTCATTCACAAAGGGTTATGCGTTGGATCCATGATCCTTCACTCTGCAGTAGATTCAAGATGGTTTACCAAAATAGGATTTGGTCGGTCAAATTATATTGACCCCTAAGTCATACTGTCAATTGACAACACGACAGGACAGGAGGGTAATAAAAGAACGGAGAAGACATAGATATAGATATAAAATAAATAAATTAGATAGGTATATCTGCGTTAATAATAATAAATATTCATATCATATAGTTTTCTGGTATTCAATATTCAAGTAGATTAGAATATCAATCAAGTAGATTAGAATATCAATATCAATACCGTTATATTATATTATACTATAAAAATAAATAAATAGAAAATAAATATAATATAAAATAAATAATATTCTAAAAAAATCCCAAAGCATAGTAAGCCTAAGTGGG